TTAAAATTTAAATGAAACATTTGATTTTATAAATAATTTTGATGGTAGACGAATTAATTTAAGCTAAATTTATGCAAAGTTTGACAAATTAAAAATCTTATTTTAAAATTTATTTGGGTTATAGGAGAATAACTGTATATTTATGTTTTTATTTATCGGGAAACATTTGATTTTATATTTAAAAAATGACTGGAAATCTCTATGCTGAAAAAATTTGGGGTTTAAGATAGGATTTTCATTTATTTTTTAAGGCTTTTTTTGAAAAAGTTTAAAAATTGAAAAAAAAAACAAAAAATGTTAAAAAATAAATTGAAATCCTATATAATTTAGAGATTAATTTAAATTGATTAGACCACAATTTTGAGAAAAAATAATAAGAGTATGCCATAAAAATTTTACTTTTGAAGATAAATGAAACATTTGATGTCAAAAAATTTCCTATATATATAGATGAAAAAAAATACTTTAACTTAATTTCTCTTGTAAATAAATGTTTTATTTTTAATTAAATTCTTCTATAACTATTAATTTAAAAATAATTATATATCTATAAAATATTTTATAATCTATATAAATCTAAATTGTTAATTTTTTTGTTATTAAAAATTATCAGATCGGAATCAATAATTGATTTAACTCTAAATTATTAAAACTTATATAACATGAGTATCTAGTATTGCCATAAAAATTAAATTAATCAAAAATATAGAGTAATATTCTTCAATTTATAAAAACCCTTGAATAAAAAATAACTGTAATAACATACATATTATTTATTATTTAAAAATTTATTAAATATTTATTAATATATAGATAATAAGATATATTTTTATTATTAATTAATTCATTATTTATTTATTATAAAATATTTTATAATCTATATAAATCTAAATTGTTAATTTTTTATAAAAATGAAAAATTTATCTTTATTTATTAATTTTTATAGCTTTTATAAGTTCTTTTCAAAAAAAACTATTCTTCCTTTCTTCTTTTAAAGTTAATTCTAGCTTTTATATTAAATAATATTTTATTTATATATAAATTTTTGTGTTATTTAATTAAAATTTAATATTTTTATTAAATATTATCTTAATATTTAAAATTATATTTTATTGAAAAATAATTATAGTAAAATTTAATTATCAACAAATTTTGTGCCAGCAGTTGCGGTTATACAAAAGATATTTAATATATAATTAAGATTTATATGTATTTATTTTTTAAAAAATTAAATTTAGATAAAATTATTTTTTTTTATAAGAGATTATTATTTAAATTATTAAATTAAACTATAAACTAGGATTAGATACCCTATTATTTTAAAGTAAATTTTTAAAGATTAACTATTTTGGTGAAATTTAAAGAATTTGGCAGTATTTAAATCAATTTAGAGGAACTTGTAATATAATTGATAATACACGATTTAAAGTACTAAAATTAATTTAATTTATATATTATTGTTAAAAATATTTTTTCAGGGAATAAATCTAATTATATAATTTTATAAATATATCAAATCAAGATATAGTTGATATTTTAGAATAGATGAGTTATAATTAAGATTTTAATGGATTAATTAATTAAATCTTATGAATTTAGATTTAAAAGTAATAAAATTAATTTGATTTTTATGATTAAAGTTTTTGAATATGCACATATTGCCCGTCATTTTTAATTATATAAAAAAAGTCGAAACATAGTTAAAGTATTGGAAAATGTTTTTAGAAATTCAGATTAAAGCTTTAAGCATTTTAGTTACATTAAAAAGAATTTGTTAAATCAAAATAATTTGAAAATAAATATTAATAAGAAAATTATTATTTTTTTTTATAAAAATAATTTTAAATTATAAAATTTTAGTATGATTAAGAACAAATAGATAAATTAAAGTGAAATAGTATTGTAAAAGAAAATTTAAAAATTGAAATTTTTTTGTTTAAAAGAAAAAATTATTTTTTGTACTTTGTGTATCAATGTTTATTAAATTGGTTAAAAAATTTTATTATCTCTAAATAAATAGAGTTAAATTGATAATTTTTTAATGTGAAATAATTATTAAGAATATTAATTTAGAAATGAAAAGTTATTCGGGATTTATATATATAGTTTTTTAAGAAATAAATTTAATTTATTTAAATTTAAATATTATAATTTGTTTGAATTATTATTATTAGAATTTAAAAATTTTAAATGGGATAAGCTTTTTAAAATAATTTTATATGAAAATAATTGTAATTAAAGTTAGGATTAATATTATCTTTATTTTATATTAAATTTAATTAAAAAAAAATTTAATTTAAATTAATATTTAATAATTTATTAAAATGATTTTTTTATTAATTTAAAAAATATAATTATGATAAAATTAGTATAATTTAATTAATAATTTTTAAAAAAATAAAAATTAAATTAAATAATTCGACAAATTAATTAAGTTTAACTGTTTAACAAAAACATTGTTTTTTGAATTAATTTAAGATAAAATCTGCCCCATGATAATTTTAAATGGCTGCATAATTTGTACTAAGGTAGCATAATCAATAGTTTCTTAATTAGATTCTTGTATGAATGATTTTATAAGATTTAATTTGTTTCAATTTAAATTTTAAAATTTTATTTTTTAGTAAAAAAGCTAAAATTTATTTAAAAGACGAGAAGACCCTATAAATCTTTATTAAAAATTATTTAATGAGTTAATATTTTTTAAATTATTAATTAAAATTTAATTTTATTGGGGTGATACGTAAATTTAAAAAACTTTAAATAATAATAACATTAATTTATGAATATTTGATCTTAATTTTAGAAAAAAGAATAAGTTACTTTAGGGATAACAGCGTAATTTAATTTTTAAGGTCAAATTGAAATTTAAGATTGCGACCTCGATGTTGGATTAAGGTATATAAAAAAAGTAGAATTTTTAATAATTTAGTCTGTTCGACTATTAAAATCTTACATGATCTGAGTTCAAATCGGGGTAACCCAGATTGGTTTCTATCTTTAATTAAAATAATATTTTTAGTACGAAAGGAAAATAATGTAATAAAAAATTTTTTATCTAAAAATTAAATTATATTTACTAATTTGGCAGAATAGTGTGATGAATTTAGAATTCATTAATAAATAAATAATTTAGTTAGTAATATTTGTAGTTATAATTTTATTAATTTTTATTGGGGTTTTGGTAAGAGTGGCATTTTTAACTCTATTAGAACGGAAGGTATTGGGGTATATTCAATTTCGATTGGGCCCTAATAAGGTCTCTTTGTTGGGAATTTTGCAACCTTTTAGAGATGCTATTAAGTTATTTAGGAAAGAATTTTATTTCCCTTCTTTTAGAAACTATATGAGATTTTATTTTAGACCTATTTTTTTACTTTTTTTATCCTTGGTTATATGAGTAGTTATACCTTTTTCGTTAAATTTAATTAATTTTGAGTATGGTGTGTTATTTATTTTAAGATTTATGAGAATGGGGGTTTATGGGGTAATGATTTGTGGCTGATCTTCTAATTCGGGTTATGGAATGTTAGGGGCTTTACGAGCTATTGCTCAAACTATTTCTTATGAAATTTTTATAAGATTAATTTTTATGTCTTTAATTTTATTTTATATAAGCTATAACCTTTATTTGGGGGTAGCTTATCAGGTGAATATCTGAATAATTTTTTTGATGGGGGGTTTATTTTTATGCTGGCTAACATTTATATTGGCAGAAACTAATCGTTCTCCTTTTGATTTTGCTGAAGGAGAGAGAGAATTAGTTTCAGGGTTTAATATTGAGTATGGTGCCGGGGGTTTTGCCTTGATTTTTTTAGCAGAGTATTCAAGAATTTTATTTATAAGTATATTAGTTTCTGTTTTATTTTTTGGCGGGAATTTATTAAGTTTTTTTTTCTTTCTAAAATTAATGGTAATGAGATTTGTTTTTATTTGAATTCGAGGGTTTATGCCTCGTTATCGATATGATATGTTGATAAGTTTAGCTTGGAAAATTTTTTTGCCTGTAAGATTGAGGTTTTTATTTTTTAGGTTAGGTGTTAAATTTTGTTAAAAATTTTTTTTAGTAAAAATTAATAGAATTTAATTCTTTCTTCTATTTTCAAAATAGAAACTTAAACAAGCTCATTAATTATAAATTAAATCTTTTTTCTCATATTTTTCTAATTATAGGGTCTAATAGGTAGTATGAAAAATATATAAAAGTTAAAATTTGTCCATGAAAAATAAAAGGAGGTTCTACTGGGTTTATTCCAATTCAAGTGAGAAGAATGAGAATATTGAGTAAAATTCAAAATATGATTTTATTAGCTGGGTAAAATTGGTTGCCTTTAATTTTTTTATTATAAGTTAAAGGTAAAATTATAAGAATTGCAATTGAAAGGATTAATGCCAATACTCCGCCTAATTTATTGGGAATTGTTCGTAAAATTGCATATGCAAATAAAAAGTATCACTCTGGCTGAATGTGTTCAGGGGTTTTAAGTGGATTTGCTAAAATAAAGTTATCAGAATCTCCTAAAGCATAAGGAGCAATTATGAAAGTTATTGTGAAAATAAATATGAAAATGAAGTAGCCTATTATATCTTTGTAAATAAAAAATGGTATAAATGGAATTTTATCTAAATTCATTGGGGTACTTAATGGGTTAGATCTACCTGTTTGATGTAAAAAGGTAAGATGAAAAATTACTAATATCAGTAAAATAAAAGGTAGGATAAAGTGAAAAGTAAAAAATCGATTTAAAGCAGCATTATCAATTGCGAATCCCCCTCAGATTCACTGAGTTAGTGTATTCCCTAAGTATGGGATTGCTCTGAGTAAGTTGGTAATTACTGTGGCTCCCCAGAAAGATATTTGGCCTCAAGGAAGAACGTATCCTAAAAATGCGGTTATTATTAATAAAAATAGAATAATTACCCCGATAATTCAAGTAGGCGTTAATTTTCTAGAATTATAGAATACGCCACGTATAATGTGGATATACACACAAATAAAAAAAAAAGAAGCCCCGTTTATATGGATAACACGGATTAGTCATCCGTAATTTACATCTCGCATAATATAGTTAACTCTTAAGAAGGCTAGGTCTGTATGGGGTGTATAATGTATGGCTAAAAATAGTCCGGTTAAGATTTGAATAATAAGAAATAATCCCAATAAAGATCCTATATTTCACAGTAAGGTGATATTTCTTGCTGTGGGCAGTGAAATTAAGGCATTGCTGGCGATGGATAAGAGGGGGTGAGTTTTTAGAATGGATAAATTATTCATTTTCATTAGTTTAATTTTCGTAAAGGTCCTTTAAAGACGTTAATAATTTTATTACTAACGATAAGTGTGATTAAAAGGTAATTTATTAGAATAAAATTTATAATATAGGAATAGTTGTTAAAAAGTTTAATTATAGTTAATATATTTTTATTGAAGTAAGACTCACGGAGAAAATTTAAATTTTCTAAGTTGATTATCATTATAATTTTATCTCTAAATATATTTACGATAATAAATATAAAAATTAATATTGAGTAAAGAAAAAATGTATTTGAGTTTATTTTGATTATTTCGTTAGAGGCAATGATTGTTATATAGGAGAATAAAATCAATAAACCACCAACAAAAGCTAGAAGTAAAATATATGGCAATCAGGAAGATTTGGTTACGATTAACATATTCCAACAAGTTAAAATTGTTTGGATAAATACAATAATTGCTATTTTTAAAGGGTGTCAAGTAAAAATTGAGCTAAAAGAATTTAAAAGTATTAAAAAAATAATGAATTTAAAGATTTCAAAGAATAGTTTAAATAAAATATTAATTTTGGAGATTAAAGATGAATTCTGTATTTTTCTTTGAAGCTTTAAAATATAATTATTTTTGATATACAAAATCAATGTTTTTTTTAAACTATTAAAACTAATGAGATTTTATTTTATTATACTTATTTTAATGATAGTTTTAACTAATATTTCTTTTTCTTTTTTTCGGAAACATCTACTTTTAATATTATTAGTGCTGGAGTTTTTAGTTTTATTAATTTTTTTTTTAATATTAAATTATTTAATTTTCATTGGGGGTGAATTATATTTTTTGTTGGTTTTTTTGGTATTTTCAGTTTGTGAGGGAGTTTTGGGGATTTCGATGATGGTTTATATAGTTCGTTCTTACGGAAATGATTATTTTAAGTCTTTTAGATTAACATGTTAAAAATTTTATTTAGAATATTTTTTATAATGCCTTTATGTTTAAGTAATATATTTATAAGATTAAAAGTTTGATTAATAGTTTTATTTTTTTTTCTAATAAGGTTAAGGTTAAATTTTTTATTTTTCAGAAATTTGAGTTATTTTATTTATTATGATTATTTAAGGTATATGATAATTTTATTGACGTTATGATTGAGATTATTGATGTTAATGGCTAGAATAAAGATTTTAAGAGAGAGTTTAATAAATAAAGTTTATCTACTAACTATTTTTTTAATGGTTGTGTTATTAATTTTAACTTTTAGATGTTCTCATATTTTTATATTTTATATTTTTTTTGAGGCAAGATTAATTCCCATTTTTATGTTAGTGATGGGTTGGGGCTATCAGCCCGAACGTCTAAGGGCGGGAATTTTTTTATTATTTTATACTTTGTTTGCTTCTTTGCCTCTAATGTTAGGGATTTTTTATTTATATTATTATAATTATAGAATAATATTTTTATTTTTGAAATATTTTAGGAGGGAAAATTTTTTAGTTTATTTAGTTACGATTAGAGCTTTTTTAGTTAAAATGCCAATATTTGGGGTTCATTTATGACTTCCTCGAGCTCATGTTGAGGCTCCTGTGAGAGGTTCAATAATTTTAGCTGGAATTATATTAAAATTAGGGGGATATGGTCTAATGCGTTTATTATTAGTTGTGGAAAAATTATGCTTAAAAATGAGTTTTTTTTGATTAATTATTTCTCTATGGGGTGGGTTAGCTGTTAGATTATTTTGTTTAAAACAGATTGATATAAAAATATTAGTTGCCTATTCTTCGGTTGTTCACATAGCGTTTGTTATCGCAGGATTAATAAGATTAACTAATTGGGGGTTTACTGGAAGTTTAATTTTAATGGTGGGGCACGGGCTTTGTTCTTCTGGCTTATTTTACTTAATTAATGTTGTTTATGAGCGATTTCATAGTCGTAATATATTTATCAGAAAAGGGATATTAATTTTTATACCTACAATGAGAATAATATGATTTTTATTTTTAAGGAGTAATATAAGAGCTCCATTGAGTTTAAATTTATTCGGGGAGATTATGTTACTGGTAAGAATTTTATATTTGTCAACAAAATTTATGTTAATAATTATGCTTATTTCTTTTTTTAGAGCTGCTTACTCATTATATTTATTCATGTATAGGCAGCATGGGGCTTATTATTCTTATATTTTAGATTATGGGAGAGGGTTAGTTCGAGAGTATTATATTTTATTTATGCATTGAATTCCATTAAATATTATTTTTTTACATTTGGATTTATTTTTAGTTTAATTTAAATAGTTTAATAAAAAATTTTGATTTGTGGTGTCAAAGATATAGATTTATTTTAAATTATTTTTAAATTTTCAATTAATCAAATTAGGTTAGTTTTTTTAGGAGTTGCGGGGCTTTTTAGATTTTTAATTAGGTTCAAGATATTGTATTTAGATTTGACTTATATTTTAGAATATTGATTTATGAGCTTAAATTCGGGGAAAATTAATTTTATTCTTTATTTTGATTACATTGCTTTATTGTTTATTAGATTTGTTTTAATAATTTCTTCAATAGTAATTTTTTATAGAAAAAGATATTTGGCAGAAGATTTAAATATAAATCGTTTTGTTTTATTAGTTTTATTGTTTGTTTTATCTATAATTATAATAATTATTAGCCCCAATATAATTAGTATTTTATTAGGGTGAGATGGGCTAGGTCTGGTCTCATTTTGCTTAGTAATTTATTATTCTAATTCTAAGTCCTATAATTCTGGGATATTGGTTGTTTTGTCCAATCGGATTGGAGATGTTTTTATTTTAATAGTAATTTGTTGATTATTAAATTATGGGGGGTGAACTTTTTGTTATTATTTATATTCTTATCGAGTTGACGACATTTATCAGTATATTGGGTTGTTGGTTATGTTGGGGGCAATTACTAAAAGAGCTCAAATTCCTTTTTCTTCCTGGTTGCCTGCGGCTATGGCAGCTCCTACACCTGTTTCAGCTTTAGTTCATTCTTCTACTTTAGTAACTGCTGGTGTTTACCTGTTGATTCGATTTAGAGAGTTATTGAGAGGGAGTTTAACTTTTTATATTTTACTGATTTTGGGGGGGGCTACCATAGTTATATCAGGACTATCTGCTAGATTTGAGTTTGATCTGAAAAAAATTATTGCTCTATCAACTTTAAGACAATTGGGGTTAATGATAAGAATTTTATGTTTAGCTAATTCTTCTTTAACTTTATTCCACCTTCTGACACATGCTATATTTAAGGCTTTATTGTTTATATGTGCAGGTGTATTTATTCATAATATATTAAATAACCAAGATATTCGTTTTATAGGGGTTATATCGGCGTATTTTCCTATTACTGGAAGATGCTTTATAATTGCTAATTTAGCTTTATGCGGAGCTCCTTTTTTGGCGGGGTTTTACTCAAAAGATTTAATTTTGGAGACTGTCAGAATAATTAATGTAAATTTTTATATTTGGGTGGTATTTTTTATTGCGACTGGTTTGACAGTATTATACACAGTTCGGGTTTTATATTATAGATTTTTTTCTAAAAATTTAAGATTTTTTTTGCAGAATTTTTCTGATTCTGATATAATTATGTTTAAAAGAATATTGGTGTTAATATTTTTAAGAGTGACTAGGGGCTCCATATTGAGTTGAATGATTCTTTTTAAAATTTACATGATTTATTTAAATTTTTGACTAAAAATAATAGTATACGTGTTTATTGGGGTAGGAGTTTTTATGGGGATAGTATTAGTTTGATATGCTAGTTTTATTCGTAAGGGTAAGATTTTTTATTTTTTTAGAGTGTTCAATTTTTTTATGTGATTTTTGTCTCTATTAAGAACTTGGGGTATCAGAAAGTTTATGAATAAATTATCAAGAGTTATTTTTTCGATTTTAGATAAAGGATGGGGAGAATTTATTTTTAACTTTAAAATAGTTTATTTTGTAAAAAATTTATCTATGAAAAACCAAGTATCTCAAAGACTGGCTTTTAGGCTATATTTTGTAATGTTTGTGTTTTTTATGATAGTGGTGTATTTGTTGATAGTTTTATATTTAAGTAACTTAAGAAGAGTGTGATATTGAAGATGTCAAAGTGATATTTTATCCTTAAATAAGGGGATTCCCCAGTTTTTTAAGTCGAAATTAAATGCTTTATAGCTTCTTATTTAGCAGCATTAATGGGTTCACTAGTATATAAGTTAGAAGCTTATATGTTTTATACTGCTAGACATACTATAAAGTATTTTTTGAAAGCAAATCAAATGTTTTAATAAACTAAAATCCAGATGATAAAAAAAGGGGGGGGGAAATGGGGTTATTTGCATTATCACATAAACTTTTTAATTGGAAGTTAAATATACTAATATATTATACAAATATATCTTTATAATATAGTTAATTTTTATTGTGAAAGAATAATGTTTTATTTAAACTATAAAGATATTTAATTAGATAGTTTATCAATGATATTATTAACAATAATATACCTCAGTTTTGGTTTTAATTAATATTTAGTTCAATTGATTAATATTTGATTTCATTCATGAATAATAGAAAGGAGGAGTAGAAAGATGAAATATCTAAATATAATTATTCATAGAATTCTGTTATTTATGTTTAAAATTAGGATTATGGGAAGAAGGAGGATAATTTCAATATCAAAGATTAAAAAAATAAGAGCAATTAAAAAGAAATGGATAAAAAAAGGAATTCGATGCGTTGAATTAGGGGAGAATCCGCACTCAAATGGGGTTAATTTATTTTGGCATAAATTTATTTTTTTTCTTAAGATTGAAGAAATTGTTATAACAATGCTTGAAAGGGCTATTGTTCTAGCGATTAAGATAAATATTGTAATTATTATTTAAAAATTTAATAAATAGCATTAATTAAAAATTAATATCCTATAAATAATTATATCCTCACCAATAAATTCTTACAAATAGATAAAGTCATACGACATCTACAAAGTGTCAGTATCAAGCAGCTGCTTCAAATCCAAAGTGATGGTTCTTGTTAAAATAATGCTGGTTTATTCGTAAATAATTGACAAATAAAAAAATTCTTCCAATAATTACATGAAGGCCATGGAAGCCTGTAGCTAAAAAGAAAGTTGAGCCGTAAACTCTATCGTTTATGGCAAACGGGGCTTCTATATATTCATATGCTTGAAGAATTGTGAAGTATGCTCCTAGAAGAATAGTGATCATCAATCTTTGGGATGCTTGGGAGAAATTATTTTTTATTAGTCTGTGGTGAGTTCATGTTACAGTAATTCCAGAAGAAATTAAGATAATTGAATTTAAAAGAGGGATTTGGAAGGGGTTAAAAGCATTAATGTTGTTAGGGGGTCAGGTTATGCTTAATTCAATATTAGGTGTTAGTCTTCTGTGAAAATAAGCTCAAAAAAATGAGATGAAGAAGAAAATTTCAGAAACAATAAATAGGATTATTCCGAATTGTAGGCCTCGGTATACTTGAAAAGTATGGTTTCCTTGTATAGTTCTTTCTCGTCTAATGTCTCGTCATCATTGGTACATTGTAATCAGGATGATTCTAGTTCCAATTATTATGAGGGAATTGTTATAAAAGTGAAATCATTGAATAGTTCCGAGTATTATAATTATTGTCCCTAAAGATCCGGTTAGGGGTCAGGGGCTGTAATTTACTAAATGAAAGGGGTGGTTTTGGTTTATCATTAGTTTACTTCTCTAGAATACAGATTTCTTAGGGTTACAAATACGTAAGATTGGATTATTGCAACAGCAATTTCTAGGACTAATAGAAGGTTTTGCGTTAAAATTAATAAAATAATTAAATATCTGGGTAAAATTGATCTGCAGGATCTTAATAGTGTAAGTAATAAGTGTCCTGCAATTATGTTAGCAGTTAGTCGTACAGCTAGAGTTAATGGTCGAATTAAATTTCTGATAGTTTCGATTAATACTATGAATGATGTTAATATGATTGGGGTTCTTTGGGGTACAAGATGGATAAATATATGATTAGTATTACAGGATCAACCGTAGATTATAAATCTAATTCATAGTGGAATTCTTAGAGTTAGGGTGAATCTTAAGTGTCTAGATGCTGTAAAGATATGGGGAATTAGTCCCAGTAGATTATTTATTAAAATTATGAAGAATAGGGAGATAAAAATAAAAGAAGATCCATTAATTTTATTAGGTCCCAATAATATGTTGAACTCATTGTGTAAGGAAAGGGAGATTTTCTTAAAAATTAAATTATACTGATTTGATGAAAATCAGAATTTTAAGGGGAAAAATAAGAGTCCTAGGAGGGCTCTTATTCAATTAAATGGGATATTAAAAATTGTTGTAAGGGGGTCAAAAATTGAGAATAAGTTATCTATCATAATCAGTTTTGAGGGTTATTTTTTAGTGAAAAATTTTTTGAGGAAGGGGTTAAATTATTTGAAAAAAATATATTGATATTGAAGATGATGACTAGGCAAAAAAAATAAAAAAACAAAAAGATTCAATTTATTGGCATTATTTGGGGGATAAAAGAATATTATTTTTTAATAATTTAAATTTGACAAATTTATGTTATTTTTTAACTAATTCTTTCATTAGAAATAGGCATTAATCTATTATGAAATGGTTTAAGAGACCAGTACTAATTTTTAGTAATCTAATGATAAGTTAAAGGTTTTAATTCATTTTATGAAGAAGTTTATGTTAATTCTTTCTAAAACAATTGGCATGAACCTATGGTTTGTGCCACAAATTTCTGAACATTGACCAAAGAAAATTCCTGGTCGATTTATCAATAAGGTTATTTGGTTAATTCGACCTGGTACAGCATCTATTTTTAGAGCAAGTGAGGGGATAGTTCACGAGTGAATTACATCATCAGATGAAATTAGTATTCGAATATTTATATTTATGGGTAATACAATTCGATTGTCTACATCTAATAGCCGGAATAAGTTAGATTTTTCTCTTGTAGGGGCTATATATGAATCAAAATTGATATCGTTAAAATCTGAGTATTCGTAAGATCAGAATCATTGATGCCCTAAAGTTTTTAGTGTGATTAAGGGGTTATTAATTTCATCAATTAGATATAATAGTTGAAGTGAGGGGAATCCAATGAAAATTAAAAAAAATCTGGGGGCGACAGTTCAAATAGTTTCCAGGTTTTGATTATTAGTGATAAATTGGTTAATTTTATTATTTTTTATTAAAAATCTTATGAAATAAACAATTAAAATAGTAATTATTATGATAATAATTATGATGTGGTCGTGAAAAAAGATTATTTGTTCTATGATAGGAGATGCTCTGTTTTGAAGGTTAATATTAGATCAGGTTCTTATTTCTAAAGAAATATATAAATTTATAAATGAAGCTTAAATTCATTGCATTTATCTGCCACATTAGAAGTAATTTAGTTTTGGAATTTCGTTATATCTGTGCTCTACAGGAGGGAGTTTTTGAAGTCATTCAATTGAGTTAGGTAAATTAATGGGGAAAATAATATGTTGAGGATTGATTATTCTCAGTCAAATAATGTAAACTATAAAAAAGGAAGATAAAATTGAAATTGTTCTCCCTAATGAGGAGATAATATTTCATCTTAAGTAAGAATCGGGGTAATCTGAGTATCGACGGGGTATGCCGGCTAGCCCTAAAAAATGTTGGGGGAAGAAAGTTAAATTTACTCCGATAAATATTGAGAAAAATTGAATTTTTAGGAGGTAATTTTTTAGTTGAAGTCCTGTGAATAAGGAGTATCAATTTACTAGTCTTGCGAAAATAGCGAATACTGCCCCCATAGACAGAACATAGTGAAAATGAGCTACTACGTAATATGTATCGTGTAAGATAATGTCAATAGAAGAATTAGATAAGATAATTCCGGTAAGTCCCCCCATGGTAAAAAGAAAAATAAACCCTAGTGATCATAAATTTGAAGGAGAAAAATTTATTGATCTTCCAAATATAGTAGCTAGCCATCTAAAAATTTTAATTCCTGTGGGGATGGCAATGATTATGGTAACAGAAGTGAAATAGGCTCGAGAATCGATGTCTATACCTACGGTAAATATATGATGGGCTCACACAATAAATCCTAGTAAACCGATTGCTAGTATGGCGTAAATTATTCTTAAGTGTCCAAAAGTTTCTTTTTTTTGTCTATTTTGACAAATAATATGTGAAATTATTCCGAATCCGGGAAGAATTAGAATGTAGACTTCTGGGTGTCCGAAAAATCAGAATAAGTGTTGGTACAGAATTGGGTCTCCTCCCCCCATAGGGTCAAAAAAAGATGTATTTAGATTTCGGTCGGTAAGAAGTATAGTAATAGCTCCTGCAAGTACGGGCAATGAGAGAAGGAGAAGAATTGCAGTAATAAAAACAGATCATACGAAAAGAGGTATTTGGTCAAATTTTATATTAAGGGGTTTTATATTTAAAATTGTGGAGATGAAATTAACTGCTCCCAGAATTGATGAGATTCCGGCTAAATGAAGGGAGAAGATGGTCAGATCTACTGATATACCTCTGTGAGCGATATTGGATGCTAAAGGGGGGTATACTGTTCAACCAGTACCTGCTCCTATATCTGTTATAGAGCCTAAGATTAGTAAAGTAATTGATGGGGGGAGTAATCAAAATCTTATGTTGTTTATACGAGGGAAGGCTATATCTGGTGTACCGAGTATTAGGGGCACTAGTCAATTCCCAAATCCTCCAATTAGGATTGGTATAACAAAAAAGAAAATTATAACAAAGGCATGAGCGGTCACAATTACGTTGTAGATTTGGTCATTCCCAATTAAAAATCCTGTTGTACTTAGTTCGATTCGAATTAGGTATCTTAGAGATATTCCTAGTATTCTTGCTCAAAATCCGAAAATGAAATATAAAGTTCCGATATTTTTATGATTTGTGGAAAATAGTCATGTTTTTATAATAAAGTGGCTGATAATAGGCGATAAATTGTAAATTTATTTATAAATAAAAATTTCTTTATTAGTTTTATATTCAATTATGATTTTAAATTGCAAATTTAAAGGTATTATTTATTAATTAAAGCTTAAGAAAAGTTCTTATTGATAATTTTGAAAATTATTAGTTTAATTAACTTAAAACTTTATAAATATAAAAATAAGAGGGAAATAAAGTTAAGTCTTACAATGTTGAGTAATAAGAATTTAAGATTAAAAAAATTAAATTTAAAGAATTGTGTGTTATTAATAAAGTTTAAGTGAGATCTTAAGAAGTTGTTGTAAGTGATTTTTAAGTAAAAAAATAGTGTAATTAAAGATCTTATAATAAGGATAATTAAGATAAAATTTATTTGAGATATAAAGGATATTTTAATTGTTAATCATTTTGGTAAAAATCCCAATAACGGGGGTAGTCCTCCTAGAGTTATAAAGTTGAGGGAAAAAATTAATTTCAGGGAGTTGGGAAATTTTAGGAAAAAGATTTGATGGATAAAGTTTAAGTTAAGTTTATTTAAAAAGTAAATTAGTGAGATGTTAATTAATGTATATGTTAAGAAGTAAATTTTTCAGATATTTAAGTTTGTTAAAAGATTAAATATTATTCATCTTATGTGGTTGATAGATGAATATCTTAGAATTTTTTTGATTAAAGTTTGATTTAATCCCCCAATTGCCCCAATGAAAGCGGATATAATAATAGATATTTTTAGAATAAAAGAATTTTGAACGTAAAAGATTAAAATTATTGGGTTGATTTTTTGTCAGGTTATTAAAATTAACAAGTTGTCTCAAGATAAACTTTCTCTGACTGAAGGGAATCAGAAGTGAAAGGGGGCTGCGCCTATTTTTATGATTAATCTTAAGGTTAGAAGAATTTTAATTATAATTATTATTAAATTTATTCTCATAAAAAAGAGCGATCTTATAATAACGACAAAAATAAAGTTTGAAGAGGCAATTACTTGTACAAGAAAATATTTTAATGAAGATTCTCTTATTAGAGGATTGTAGGATTTATATAAAAGAAAAATAAATCTCATTAAATTAATTTCTAAGCCAATTCAGCAATTTAAGAGAGAATTACAGGAGATTACATAAAAAGTTCTAATGATTATAAGAGATAAGCATAGTATTTTTTTAAAGTTTAAGTTGAATAGGATTAAAAAAAGAAAAGTTAAAATTTTCATTTACAGGGTATGAACCTATTAGCTTATTAGCTTATTTTTTTAATTAAGTTTATTAATATACATTTTAGTGTAAAAGCACAAAAATTTTTGAAATTTTTAGGGATAGTTTAGAGCTATTAAGTGTAATTGATTTATTTAATAAAGGTATTAAGTACTTGATTTATCTTATCACGATAATCCTTTAATCAGGCACTTTATT